GAAAGGTATCCATTAACCCTAATCTAAAAAATCTAGACCTATCAATCAGTTGATTCGTTCTAATTCATTGATTTAATCGATTCGAAATAGTAGAAATAGAAGGGAGTCATTTTTGCAAACATGAATCCCCCTTTTTAATAAAATTCAAAAAAAAATTTCCTAAGAAAAGAATTTTCTCGTTATCTTGGAGCCTCGAAAGAAAGATCTTTCTTTACTTTGATGAAAAATTTTCTATTTTGATTTGTAATATATAGTTAAAATAGTTAAAATGGATTGGTCGTACCTATCCAATAATCTAGAATCGAATATGAAGAACTCGCTATTCACTCGGTTTTTGGTTCCTAATCATTATGTAGGAGAGATGGCCGAGTGGTTCAAGGCGTAGCATTGGAACTGCTATGTAGGCTTTTGTTTACCGAGGGTTCGAATCCCTCTCTTTCCGTACCTTCACTTAATAGACCCATTTTATTAACAACACCGGATCAAATAGCAATGGAGACCTTTATTCCACCAGTTAGACCTTTCATTGATATAGATTCTCTATTCCGAATTGCCGTGACCCATAAACTAGGAAGAATACCGGAAAGAATATGAAAATAGCCCCTCGGTCTATGATACATAAATGGGATAAAATCGGAATTAAACCCGTATTTTTCTTACTTAACCTTAGGTTAATTTAATTTGATGAAAGGGAAGAAAATTGCCCGAACCCTTGCTATTTTATTTGAGTTTAGGGTTTAGTCTGACGAGAATAATATTCTATGACTATGGTTTCATCTATTTCCAAACCGACCCATTTTCTATCTATTATTTGATTGACTAATCCTTTATATTGGAATGGTTGAAGGGTCAAATGCTTTGGCACTTTCTCATGAGGGGAAGAGTTGAGAGAATTTTGAATCAGAGTTCTGTATTTTTGTTCATCCTTCGCCGTAATAATATCTCGGGGTTTGCAGCGATAACTTGGTATATCTACTATACGCCCATTCACTAAAATATGTCTATGGTTAACTAATTGGCGGGCTGCGGGAATAGTCGAAGCCATACCCAATCGAAAAAGGATGTTATCCAAACGCATTTCAAGTAATTGTAGTAAAACTGGACCTGTTGCCCCCTTGGCTTTTCTGGCGATACGAACGTATTTAAGTAATTGTCGTTCTGTAAGACCATAATGAAACCGCAATTTTTGTTTTTCTTCTAGGCGAATACTATATCCAGATTTTTTCCCGGAGCGCGGTTGCTTTCTAAGATCACTTCCAGCTTTAGGACTTTTATTAGTTAGTCCTGGTAAAGCCCCCAGGCGGCGTATTTTTTTGAAACGAGGTCCTCGGTAACGCGACATAAAGACTCCTTATTCTTATTTAGAATTCATTTCATTCTTTTTTTTTTTGAAAATTGGATTTTACAGAATAAACCTAAACTAAAACTGAACTAAATGAAGCTAAGTTTGCTGAAGTAGTGTACTTGTACTATAAAGAAGAATGAGATAAATATTCAAACTTTCTATTTCTATTATTAGATATTAGAATAATATATATAAAAGATCCTTTCCTGACATAGTTGGGAGTTCCTATTAAGATAAGAATTTCATGGATTTTGAAAAAGGGGTAAAACACTTTTTCACTATTCTTGGATTTCAAAGGGAGATTATCAATTTTTCAAAAATGGAATAAAAAAATGAAAAATAGGAAAAGGCCGGCTATCGGAATCGAACCGATGACCATCGCATTACAAATGCGATGCTCTAACCTCTGAGCTAAGCGGGCCCACATAATAATAATAGAAATTTTCTATGCATAGGAATTCAATACACTATAGTGTCTCTAGAAATATAGAAAAGAATAGAATCTATAATTTCTCTATAATTTCCAATAAATATTGAATATTATAGAACAGAACGATTTATGTAGCGATATAGAATTTCGATTTCTTTATCACACTTCTAAATTCGAATATTATTCGATTCGATAGTCAAATTTTCTTTTTGATTTTGGATTTTGAATTCACACGACATTTGAAATTCTTTTTGTTACACTTCTATATTTTATATCCTATATATTTCTAATTCTATATTTCTTTCGAATTCGAATTAGTTAATTAGTTATAACTAATTAGACATTCCTCGGCTTTCATTCGTAAAAGGAGAAGTTAAGAAAAAAAAAAGAAGAATCGTCCGTTGAAGTATGCCAAGTTGCATGGGAGAAATGGCAGGAAGAGGAAGATATATGGGGTATATATCAATCTATATTGAATTGCCGATACAGAAATGATAAAATCCAATTTGATTGGATCAAATAAGGGTTTCCTATAGGTAACAAAGAAAATACTTTTTTCGAGATAGTAATCGCTATCTAATAAATTCAAGGATTCCAGTATAAATGAAAGAAAAAAGGAATGATATCATAATAAGATCCTAATCTCAAAACAAAAGGAAGGGGGATATGGCGAAATCGGTAGACGCTACGGACTTAATTGGATTGAGCCTTGGTATGGAAACCTA